GATTAATATTTTAATATTTAAGAATAGATATTACCTCTCCTTTTCTCCGTTCAAAGAAATTGAAATGATTGAAGTTTTTCTATTTGGAATCGTCTTAGGTCTAATTCCTATTACTTTGGCTGGATTATTCGTAACTGCATATTTACAATACAGACGTGGTGATCAATTGGACCTTTGATTAATTAACATCTGTTTTTTTTTTTTTGATTGACCTCCTTTCTATTTTCTTTAATCTACAGGAGGTCAAAATCAAATTGCTGTTCAATTATTTCATTCGACCTAACAAATAACAAGGATGGAATCACGCTCTGTAGGATTTGAACCTACGACATCGGGTTTTGGAGACCCACGTTCTACCGAACTGAACTAAGAGCGCGTTATTATCACAATAAAAATTTTGTAACCCAATACATCTTGCATGTATATACTATCATATAGTATATTATATACTATCATAAATAATATAAAAAAATGAAAGATTTCTTTTGTATATCCTATTTTAATCAATTGCAATGGATCCCTCGTTACTGCTCATAAGATAAGTAATAGGTAGGGATGACAGGATTTGAACCCGTGACATTTTGTACCCAAAACAAACGCGCTACCAAGCTGCGCTACATCCCTTTCAATCGGTCTACAGTGTCATTGTAGAGAATCTCTATCTTGTTTTCCACATCTTTATTTCTATCATTAATATACACCAATTGTATTGCCGTTTCTTCTTTTTGGTCACATATCATATAATAATAAAAGACTTATATTCTATAACGTATTAAATAAAGAAGAAATCCGCCGTAAATTCATATTTTTCGGGAATTCTCGGGTAGAGGAGGACGTATTTTTTTGTTTTAAGAAAAGGAATATGGACTGAATCGTTGTACATTTCAATTTGAATTAGGGATTCTGCGTACAAATACAAGTGGTCAGACATTAACTACGTATCTGGTCATATATGTATTTCCATTCTGTATTACAAATTAGAAAAAAATTACAATAACGAATAAAGAAGGAGAATTTTAAATGCGAGATCTAAAAACATACCTCTCCGTGGCACCGGTCGTAAGTACTCTATGGTTTGGTTCTTTAGCAGGTTTATTGATAGAGATCAATCGTTTATTTCCGGATGCGTTGATATTTCCCTTTTTTTCATTCTAGTTAGTGAGGTGGGAAGGGGTGAAGAAGATTAGAAATACAATCAAATATCTGTGACTCATCCCCCCCCCCTTCGCTTCTTTTTTTTTTTTCTAATTAGAATAGAATAAGTTATAAAAGAAAAAGAATAAAAGCGGATTCACTCTAGTGAAACTAAGAACTCGGATCCAGGCTAAAATACAATTACTAATAGAGTGAGAACGGAAATGGGGTGGCTGTGGCAACAATATCATACAAGATACTTAAATGAAAAATGAAATACTGGTCAGCGGTTTAGATTTTAAAATTTGAAATGTAAATGTAGGTAGAAATCATCATATTACTTATTATTACTATATTGATTGATTGGAACGAAATCGTTCATAATTTGATTTCGAGTTCGCAACTTCTATTTTTTTTTTCGTTCCTTTGCTTCCCTTCGGATTGGAAAATAGAAGAATTGAGTCAGTCAAAAACCAAAGGAGGTTCATGGCGAAGGGTAAAGATGTCCGAGTAAGGGTTATTTTGGAATGTACCGGCTGTGTTCGAAACCGTGTTAATAAAGAATCAACGGGCATTTCCAGATATATTACTCAAAAGAATCGACATAATACGCCTAGTCGATTGGAATTGAGAAAATTCTGTCCCTTTTGTTACAAACATACGATTCACGGGGAGATAAAGAAATAGATCGAACCGACCGCCTACGTGTCCGCCTTCCAATCCAAGGAAGATGAAAAACGACATATTATATAACACTATATATAATATAACATATATTTATTTTAATATAATTAAATATAAATATAATTAAATATAATTAAATAGAAATATAATTAAATAGAAACAAATCCTGTTTATTAATTCTAAATCATTTCATTTTTGATCATTTTTGTTTTGATCCGATCGAAATAAGAGTAGGATTTTCGGGATAAGGAATAAACAAACCATGGATAAATCCAAGCGATTCTTTCTTAAATCCAAGCGATCTTTTCGTAGGCGTTTGCCCCCGATCCAATCGGGGGATCGAATTGATTATAGAAACATGAGTTTAATTAGTCGATTTATTAGTGAACAAGGAAAAATATTATCTAGACGGGTGAATAGATTGACCTTAAAACAACAACGATTAATTACCATTGCTATAAAACAAGCTCGTATTTTATCTTCGTTACCCTTTCTTAATAATGAGAAACAATTTGAAAGAAGCGAGTCAACCACAAGAACTACAGGTCTTAGAACTAAAAATAAATAGACTTACTCTTCAATTGAATCAAAATAAAATTCCAATTCGAACTCAAATGCGAATTGACATTTTGTTCGAAAAAGCGGAGAATCTAGATTTGATTATCGTGTCGGAAGAAAAAAACCAAATTGGGTAAGAAGAATCCATTTTTTTTATTGAACATGTTTGTTCATTTTGACAACTTTATCATATGATCATATTTTATCATACTAATTTCTACTCTACCTTCCCGGAGTTCATTCTCCAGGGAACTCCATTTAAAAAAATCCAATGGATTCCTTCCAATCTCCTTATCTTATTTTATGATCTCATTAGAAATCATATAAAGACAATTTCTATTTAATATAGCTATTTGTGCAAGTATTTTACGATTAAGAAGTAAACGCCTCTTGTACAGATTGTTTATTAGTCTGCTATAACTATAGTATAATTTATTGTCTCGACTTACTGCATTTATCCGAGTGATCCACAAACGCCGAAAATCTCTCTTTTGCCTACCTCTATCCCGATGAGCTGAAACCAAAGCTCTTATTTTCTGTTGAGTAATAGTCCGAGAAAGTCGTGAATGAGCCCCTCGAAAGCTTGATGCAAATAAACGAATTTTTGTTCTACGTCTTCGAGCTATATATCCTCGTTTAATTCTGGTCATTGAAAAAATGAAACTTTGATGAATAGAATAACTAATTGATTTCTTTTCTTTCAGTTATTTCTTTTTCCCCTCCTAGTCTATTAATAACAAAACGGATTCTTCCAATGTATAAAATTTAAATTCCAACGGCTTTTGCTACTATAACCTTCCCGACCACGATTTTTTCTTTTTTTTCTTTCTAGGCCTTTCGTTGCGTCTCGAAATAAGAAATTGTATTGATACTAGGTATCAAAAAAAAACATAGTAAATAAAAAAGTAGTAAATAGAAATGAGTATAGTGGGTTCCATCGTTTCTATGGTTTCTTCTTAAACGGTGAGGTCCTCTCTATACACCGGAGCCCCTTCTCTCAATTTAATCAATGTTATTGTTAACTTGTACAGTTCACACTCTTTGGCTCTACCCAAAATTATCCAATAATAGGTCTTTCACAATGAGACCCCCCCATACAGTAACGGTATTTAATTATTTTAATTATGAAGGTTTGCTGAGTAGCTGACCCTGTTAGTCCGTTCTTGCAAGAGTCAAGAATAAGGGAATAATCTTTCTTTAAATAGGATTTCCTGCTTAATGGATACCTTTTGCTACCAATGGGAATTCTTTCTCATCTTAAATTAAAAAAGGAAATGATTGGATTTGGTACCAATGCAAACCATAAATTTGATACCACAATAGAAGGATATGATAGATCCTTTTTTTTTAGCTTTACCATTTTTAGTTTTAGATTGTAAACAGGTTCTTTCATTCTATCCTATTCATTGGTACTGATCGCCGATACTGGATCAATTGCTTTCTTTCTTGTGGCCTAGCACATGATCTGAACGAGTCGCACATACACCCTAGTACATGTTCCTCGTCGCTGAGGACATCCCCCAAGAGCAGGGGATTTCGTGACATTTTTGATTGACTGTCTTGTGTTTCTAATAAGTTGTTTAATAGTTGGCATGTTGAATCATATACATAATGAGCTGGTTTAGATCGATCCTAACCGGACGATTATGAATCATTTATATATTAATTAATAGAAAGATTAAGCTTAAACCCGGTAAGAAGATAAAATATCAAATCGCGGATTTGCGTGAAATCCCTGTTCTGTTATTTTTTATTATTTTTTATTCAACCGCTACCGCTACAAGATCAATAATTCCATGAGCTTGGGCTTCTGGTGCTGACATAAAAACATCTCTTTCCAGGTCTTCGGAAACAACCCATAAAGGTTTGCCTGTTCTTTGTGCATAAACCCTTGTGACGGTTTCGCGCATCTTCAGTAGTTCTTCCGCTTCCAGGACAAATTCTACCGCCTGTGCCTCATAATAATAACTGGCGGGTTGATGGATCATTACCCTGATGATATAATAAATAGTCCCTCTCCTCTATCTTGCATGATGACATGATGAAAGGCGAAGAAATAAAGAATAAAAAAAAAAATAAAAGAAAAAAAAGATAGAATTGAACAACCGTACAGGCATTTTGTGCGCATTGCATACGGCTCTACAATGGAATTTACTATGTCTATATGCCCTTTTTTACCTTACATCGAAGAAAAAAAAATAAGGTTTATCGGTTTTACATAGGTAAATGACCCAATAACCACCCTTCCTTTTGGAGTAGTTAAAAAATACTATGATGGCTCCGTTGCTTTATATATTTATTTCGTCTGTTATTTAGCAATCCCAAAGTTTCTTTTTTTTTTCGTATTCTTTCATATATAGTAATATTGTTAAGAGCTCTTCGGTGTGAAAACAAAAAAGTTTGTGACGCTGAAAAGGGCCTCCCGATAGATCAGATAAAATTGGAAATACCCTTTATCCCATACTACTCTTTCGATACATAATGTAAGTATTTTGAAAAATTTTTCTTTTTATATCGAATTCGAAGTGCCATGCTATTATTACTTAAAAATTCATATAGCGCGCAGGCATAGTCTTCTTTTTTTCTTTCAAATCAAATAAAAAAATCATTGGCGCCAAGCGTGAGGGAATGCTAGACGTTTGGTAATTGCTCCCCCGACCAGAATAAAAGATCCCATTGAAGCGGCTAATCCCATACATACTGTCTGTATATCTGGTCGCACAAATTGCATAGTATCATAAATAGCCACTCCCGGTATTACCCACCCGCCGGGAGAGTTTATAAACAAATACAGATCTTTGGTCTCACTCTCTATACTGAGATATACCATAAGACTAATAAGTTGATTCGATATCTCGCTATCAATCCCTTGTCCTAAAAAAAGTAATCTTTCTCGATAAAGTCGGTTGATTCGGATAAAATTGTATCCTTTAGGAATCGTACACGCACCTTTTGATGCATACGGTTCAACACAAAACAAATTGCGAAAAAAAAAGAATCAATGTGTAGATTCTAGCTTTCTTTCTTTTTTCATATTCATAGCAGGTTCTTTTTAACTTGTAACAAAGGGGCTTTTTTTTCTTGCATTTTTCAAGAAAGATGAGTTTTGGCCTGTTTAATTTATATAGAAATTAAATACCTATAAATAAAAAAGATTTCACTAAGCTTATCGGATTAACTTCTCATTGATGTATTGTTTCATCGGGATCCAATCCAAATCGCGATGTAATTTTCTTGTTCCTGAATGGTCCTCTTCAATTCTTTTAGGTTTATGCTCTACTCCGAGTAAAGATCCGCCCAATTTTTATTTGCACATATAGGACAAACGCCCCAATACCGCGTCTTTTTGCTACGACCCTTTTTTTATGTTTCCTGCCAACCAAATAAAAAATATTCAATGCATTCATCATATTACTCGATTGATTAATAGTTTGAGATCACTTCGATATATATTCTAAATAGAATATTATCTAAGCGGTAATCATACATATATTACCAATTGGTTTTTTTCTAAACGGAGCCTGGATATTTCATTTTATTGGTCTAACCAAGCCAACCATAAATTATTTTAATTGAGAATATTAATCTGTATACCCCCCTCCGAAAAAATAGATTGAATTGCACTTCATTGCATTTCACGCTCCAAATTCGATTTTTGATAATTCAATCAATCTTTCTTGGGCGAAAGAGAGGGTCTCTTGATCGGGTAAGAGAATGGGGAAATACCATATGACCCAAAATATCTGACAAGTCGCGCTATATGTCAATCCACGCTGGATCTTCCTCGCCAGGATTTCGAAAAGGAACTTTTGGAACACCAATAGGCATTAAATGAAAGAAAAATGAATTACTATATCTCACTTTGATGTGAAAGCGTAACAATGGCTTTATTGTCGTAATAATATTGTCTTTTATCGTTTTTTAATCATATTTTCTCTTTTATTATATTTTATCCATAGATTGAATAAGTTTATAAAAAAGAAAAAAGGAAGACAGAATCAATAAAGGAAAATTCTTTCAAATAGGTCCTTTGAATGATGAACAAATATAGATGCAGTCACTCATATAAAAGGTATCAACTTCCTACCATTGCGTATTGGTACTTATCGGGTGTAGAATAGATCTGCTCTGCTTCTTTTTGTTCCTACGAACAAAATTGTTCCATTATTACTAAAAAAAAGACATTATTACTAAAAAAATAGAACAAAAAAGAATCCTTTCCCCGAGATAGTACACTAAAAAGGGAAGGTCCATAGTATAGTTTTTTTCCAGTGCAATAAAGTTACATAGCGTCTATTTTTCGTTGAGAAAGGGGTATTTCCATGGGTTTGCCTTGGTATCGTGTTCATACTGTCGTATTGAATGATCCCGGTCGTTTGCTTTCTGTCCATATAATGCATACAGCTCTGGTTGCTGGTTGGGCCGGTTCGATGGCCCTATACGAATTAGCGGTTTTTGATCCCTCTGACCCTGTTCTTGATCCAATGTGGAGACAAGGTATGTTCGTTATACCCTTCATGACTCGTTTAGGAATAACCAATTCATGGGGCGGTTGGAGTATCACGGGGGGGACTATAACGAATCCGGGTATTTGGAGTTACGAAGGTGTGGCCGGTGCACATATTGTGTTTTCCGGATTATGCTTTTTGGCAGCTATCTGGCATTGGGTGTATTGGGATCTAGAAATATTTTGTGATGAACGTACAGGCAAACCCTCTTTGGATTTGCCCAAGATTTTTGGAATTCATTTATTTCTCTCAGGGGTTGCTTGCTTTGGTTTTGGCGCATTTCATGTAACAGGATTGTATGGTCCAGGAATATGGGTATCCGATCCTTATGGACTAACCGGAAGGGTACAACCTGTAAATCCTGCGTGGGGTGTGGAAGGTTTTGATCCTTTTGTTCCGGGAGGAATAGCCTCTCATCATATTGCAGCAGGAACTTTGGGCATATTGGCGGGTCTATTCCATCTTAGTGTCCGTCCGCCCCAACGTCTATACAAAGGATTGCGTATGGGAAATATTGAAACCGTCCTTTCCAGTAGTATCGCTGCTGTCTTTTTTGCGGCTTTTGTAGTTGCTGGAACTATGTGGTATGGTTCGGCAACTACCCCGATTGAATTATTTGGTCCCACTCGTTATCAATGGGATCAAGGATACTTCCAACAAGAAATATATCGAAGAGTTGGGGCTGGGCTATCCGAAAATAAAAGTTTATCCGAAGCTTGGTCTAAAATTCCCGAAAAATTAGCTTTTTATGATTACATTGGCAATAATCCGGCAAAGGGGGGGCTATTCAGAGCGGGCTCAATGGACAATGGGGATGGAATCGCCGTTGGGTGGTTAGGACACCCTATCTTTAGAGATAAAGAAGGGCGTGAACTTTTTGTACGTCGTATGCCTACTTTTTTTGAAACATTTCCGGTTGTTTTGGTAGACGGAGACGGAATTGTTAGAGCCGATGTTCCTTTTAGAAGGGCAGAATCGAAATACAGTGTCGAACAAGTAGGTGTAACTGTTGAGTTCTATGGCGGCGAACTCAATGGAGTCAGTTATAGCGATCCTGCTATTGTGAAAAAATATGCTAGACGCGCTCAATTGGGTGAAATTTTTGAATTAGATCGGGCTACTTTGAAATCCGATGGTGTTTTTCGTAGCAGTCCGAGGGGTTGGTTTACTTTTGGACATGCTTCGTTTGCTCTGCTCTTTTTCTTCGGACACATTTGGCATGGTGCTCGAACCCTGTTCAGAGACGTTTTCGCCGGTATTGACCCAGATTTGGACGCTCAAGTGGAATTTGGTGCATTCCAAAAACTTGGGGATCCAACTACAAGAAGACAAGTAATCTGATACAATACTGTTTTGTTTTTTTTCGTCTTTAGTTTTGTGAATAGGGTACCAGAAAAATCTTGATTTGAATCGCTACCCTTTCTTTTACTCTTGCTCTTTCTTTATCCGGGATACGATCCCAACTAAACAGGTATGGAAGCTATAATTGTAAACCACGATGGAATCTATGGAAGCATTGGTTTATACATTCCTCTTAGTCTCAACTTTAGGAATCATTTTTTTCGCTATCTTTTTTCGAGACCCGCCTAAAGTTCCAACTAAAAAGGTGAAATGATTTTTCATTATCTCAATTGAAAGTACTGAGCCTCCCAATATTGGGAGGCTCAGTACTTCAACTAGTCTCCGTGTTCCTCGAATGGATCTCTTAGTTGTTGAGAGGGTTGCCCAAAAGCAGTATATAAGGCGTACCCAGTAAAACTTACAAGTAAACCAGATATAAAGAGTGCAACTAGGGTTGCTGTTTCCATTATTATATAGTTTCAAGACCACAATGGATCTATGATAAGATGGATCTATGATAAGATCATTTATTTACAACGGAATGGTATACAAAGTCAACAGATCTCAATGAATATAAAATAGGATTTATGGCTACACAAACTGTTGAGGGTAGTTCTAGATCTGGTCCAAGACGCACTATTGTAGGGGATTTATTGAAACCGTTGAATTCAGAATATGGTAAAGTAGCTCCTGGGTGGGGAACTACTCCTTTGATGGGTATCGCAATGGCTCTTTTTGCAGTATTCCTATCTATTATTTTGGAGATTTATAATTCTTCCATTTTACTGGACGGAATTTCAATGAATTAGATTCATAAGAACTATTAATTAGCTTTTCAATACAAAGTGAAGCATTTAGGTCTCTGATTTTTATCCGATTCTATTTTGGTAGTTCGATCGTGGAATTTCTTTGTTTCTGTATTTCCGGAATATGAGTGGGTGACTTGTTATAATTGATCCTATGGATAGTACAGAGAATTGGTCTGTCATCTTGATAGAGATGGTTTTACTTCGTCAGATATTCAGCCTAGTATCTGAAGCACGGAATATATGAAATCGATTAAAAATTTTTATTAGAACTATGATTCATAGTTAATATTCAGACCTCGTGGCCGGACTTCCATTTTTTTTTTCAAAGAGTTAAGATTTAGAAGTTATAAATCGAAAGATTTTTATTCTTTCAAACCCGAATTTATGCTTATTTTGATCAAAGGATAATGGTTTCTTTGGGTTTTTAGTCATTATAGCTATTCATTGAATAAGTGATAATCCAACGGTTCTTACTCAAGGAACTTTTGGAATTAGTTTGAAAGGTTTTTATTGAATCATCGTGGTTCTAGTATGAATCTGAGGTTTTAATCGATTCATCGGGTCGTAACAAGAGAATTCCTATCAATAAGAAAGAAACCCGTAGAAAAGTCGCATTCCAAACAAATAAAAAGAACAAAACAATAAAGAAAATAGGTAAATAGAAGACTCAAGAGGCCTATAATCATCACCAGAGAGACAAACGAGCCGACTTGAGATTTTGGCATTATAACCACAAGAAAGAACTTTCGGATTTTTATTTCTTCAGAAAAGATTGAATCATAGAATTAAGAAGTTTCAAGCTTAACTTTCTATTTCACATATCCGGTAGAACTAGTCTTTGGGGGTTTCTGTTTGAGCCGTACGAGATGAAATTATCATATACGGTTCTGGGGGGGGGTCCACTCGGTTTACCTATCTCAATAAAATCTATGATTGGTTCGAAGAACGTCTTGAGATTCAGGCAAT